AGATATACAAATTACGAGAATGTATCTTTTTCCTCGAGTCTCTCGTTGAAATGAGAAGTAGAGGTAAAGGATTAAATCCTTTTACGAAATAAAGTTTTTGATCGAAATATAAATAAAATCGAAAGACCCCTTAATAGTTCAGGGGGTTAATAGAACGAATCGCACTTTTACCACTAAACTATATCCGCTACAATGCGATTATTATATAGAAATATACTTTTTGTCGAACAAGGGAATTGGGCGTAATTAAGATAGGATCCGAAAATAATTGTAAACATCACATTTGACTTTTCGGCAAGGAACTTAATGAGATTAGGAAAAGAGGGTCCATTTAAATAACTCAAAAACGATCTCTATTTTTGCTAGCGGTGTTTTGACAGATACGAATTGACAAAACCGCTGAAGTCGTAAATCAAAATGCATGGTGCAAGAATTCATAGTCTCGTTTTTTATTCTTTTTATTCAAGTAAAGAAAAAAAGAAAATTACGGTTCTATATTATAAGAAGCATAAGATATAGAATCTTATTGTTGTTGCTTCAATAATAAAAATAAACATTTTTGTTTTCAAATTAGATAACTCATTTTTTATTTATGATTCATTGGGGCAAAATGGGGCCCCGCTAGGTGAATACCCAGCCGGGCCATATTGCTGATAAAAGTTGTATATATCTCTATAATTCTAATAAAGAAAGATATTTTTCAAGCCTTACTTTATGTATAATGTAACATCGTAATTAGCTCTTTTCGGTTGGGAGAGATGGCTGAGTGGACTAAAGCGGTGGATTGCTAATCCGCTGTACGAATTAGTCGTACCGAGGGTTCGAATCCCTCTCTTTCCCTTTCCGTTGATGACTTGGTATTTAATTTTGCTTTGAATTTCTCAAACCTTTTTTCTTCATAGTTAAACGTGTGTAATAGATAATATGAAAAGTTAAAATCAAGCAAGGAAAATGAAAAATACTTTTTTATTTTTATTCTTCACGCCCAGGATTACGTCCTGGATCATTAGACAGGAATCCGAAGATGAAGAGAGAAACAAAGAATATCACTACTGTGTAAACGAAGAGTTTGAGAGTAAGCATTACACAATCTCCAAGATCATTTTTGGGAAAAAAAGAGAATAGATTCTCTGGTTTTATATCACATATCCTATTTTTTTTTGACACCAAGAACAAAAGTGGTGCTTCTAGAAATAGAAAAAAATCCTCAGAAATTCATTTGTAATAAGAGTCTTTCATTTCAAAAATTTTCTTTCCTATCCATAATTAGATATTGTTAGGGGACCTTACATGGGCATGGGGTCTTTTCCTGGTATTCGAAAAGGGCCAAAATGGGGTGATCGGATTTATTCGATAACAAAAACAAAAAATTCTAACAATTAATAAGATAAGTTTTACAGTATAAATCATGAATTTTTCTAGGACAGTATTAAAGCTCTCATCGAAAACTTACCGCAGCTTGCCAAACAAATGCTAAAAGAAAAAAGAGTACAGGTATGACTGGCATAACATCTACAATTGGATTCAAAAAAGCGTAGGCCTCGGGCAATTTGGCAAAGAAAAAACCACTCGAATAAATAGAATACGAATAAGGGGCAGAATTAAGACAGATCAAACTAAAGATATTAAGCATAACAAACATTTTATTCTTGGAAATAATTGCATTTTGATTGAGTTTTTAATAGAAAATAAATATAAAAATGAAAAAAAGTAAGGTTGACAATGCCCCTTTTTCTTTGAACTGGCCCAATCAAAAATCCTTCAATTCTCAAACTTAAAATAGAATAGAAGAAATTATACTTTCATACAATATTTAAATTGAATTATCTGTAATGATCAATGAATTGAGTTTCATTCTTCATTCTATATCTATATGTGTCAAAATCCTAGCAACACTTTAATTTATTCCAGAGATAGTTGGACCCGAATTGACGAACAACCAATACCAGTATTAGTTTTATTAGTGTTGAATAGAAATCGAAATGGGGCGTGGCCAAGTGGTAAGGCAACGGGTTTTGGTCCCGCTATTCGGAGGTTCGAATCCTTCCGTCCCAGAACGTACATACCCATTTTGTCAGAATAAAGGTTACTTTTTTTGAACAACTTTCCGTGTAAGAGTCTAATATTGGATCGAAATGTGATTCTTGTTTCTGATTTTTCATGATTCAGAAAAAAATCATATCTTTTTCACAAACTAAGTCGAATGCAAATGGCATGCGGATGTAAGTAACTGAATCCATTTCTGATCCAAGTAAGATGGGAATATAAATCAACAAGATGATAAGAGTTTGAGCCTTCATATTGAAGTTAGTTACTTAGAAAAACCTTATGTCTCATATCGATTTTTCAAAATGCTGCATTCTGAATTGCAATACGAAAGAAAAGTCTCTATATTCCCTATCCCTTAAATTCTAAATAAATTAGAAATTAAATGAGGCAGCCAAATTATGAATTCTCTGAATTTTAAACAATAAACAAGAGGGGAAGGGCTTTTGATATTAATTAATTGAATTTAATCAAGGATTGAGTCTCTTAAAACTGGTTAGGGTAAAATAAAAAATAGGAGCAAGGACTTAATCTGGACCTGTTTGACTTTATATTTAGACTATTTTATCTAGCATCGTCTAAAATAAGATCTTTTGTTATTTATGACTCATCATACCCATGGAATTCCGGGAGTAGATAGAAATTAATCAGTAATGATAATGGAAGGTTTCCATTTCAATATCTGTGTCTGTCTGATCTTATTAACTTTAACAAAGAATTAAGTTGAATATGTAACAGATGTAGATTCTTTGAGCCCCTTAATTTAGATATTTGAACCCTTTTTTATGTATTTCGAGTTTGGTTCTAATAAATCTTGTAAATTTATGTAACGATTGAGACGGGGATTTATTCATAGATTCTATTCACTTTACTTTGTGAAAAGATTACAGAAAGATTGCTAAACTTCAAGTCAAACAAAATACATATAAAAGAAATGTTTATATGCCTTTTTTTGTATTATTATCGTATATAAGGATTGTTACTGTTCTATTTCAGAGGACGCGGCGTTTCTATTTTTGTGAAAAAAGTTTGGTATGTCTTAAATATTTAACATCCACTATCGATAATTTAATATAGAATCGCGATCTTTTTAGTGACAATTGTTCGGTTTATCTGATAAATATGGAATCCCCTATTCTTTTGATTCTGATTTTATCAAGCAGATGAAAGACTAACGACCTAAGTCCTTTCTTACATCAGTCTTTTTTATCTATTCTGTGAAAACAAAAAAAAGAATTCGTTTTTCGATCTATACTAGCTATTTGCTTTATGCTTTAAATCATTAATGACTCGATTTGCAAAGAAAGATGATGCATTTATCTTTTTTATGATGATTAAATGTGGGCTTTATTATAAAACTTTATTCAAATAATGACGTCGAAGTATTCAATTTTTGAATTCAATTTAATGGAGTCCTTAGTATTCTAAGAAATGAGAAATGTAAGGCTATCGAATCCGTCTTATCAAATCACTTGAAGATGCAGATTCAAAAAGAACTCATTTATTTGTGTTTCTTTATTTTAACTATTTCATTTCAATAGGATAAAATAAGGGGGAAATTCTTGCTGAGACTTCTTTAGAAAAATATCTACTCATCTCTAATAGATATAGAAAAGAAGAAAATAGGTATAGATTTCTATGTATTGGGTACTAGTTAAAGCAATGACTATTCATGATTCCATAATTGAATCAATTTCATATCGGTTTCAAATTAGAGGAATGTTATGGTAAAACTTCGTTTGAAACGATGCGGTAGAAAGCAACGTGTGACTTGAAGGACATGATTAGCTGTGGATTCTTACATCCACCATTTTAAATTTGATATATTTTATATAGGAATAGAAGTGCTCTTAGCTCGACATCATTTGTTCTGTTCACTCGAACCCCTTGTTGGGTTGTAATGTAAGTAAATAGTACATGATGGAGCTCGAGTCGAAAGTATTAATTCATTTCTCGGGGGCAAAGATCTAGGGTTAGTGCCAATCAATAAGTTGTTCCAACTTCGTAAATATATTTTTGATATATAAATCCAAGGGGTCCAATTCAAGCAAGTTTTAAATCCAAAAGGAAAATTTGTTGGACTTGATAAAAATCTTTAGATCAAAAGTGTATCACGCAAGAATCAACTGTTCTTATGATTCTTTTATAGAAATCGCAAAAAGGATACGTTGCTGCCATTTTGAAAGGATTTAAGGAGCACCGAAGTAATGTCTAAACCTAATGATTCAAAGTAAAGATAAAAGATCCTGAAACAAGTAAAGCCCATTTTGATTGTCTCACCAACTGGACTGGATTCGAGTGATAAACCCCAATAGATTCTAAACAAAAACGAGACAAAAAGGAGGTTAGAGACCACTCAATAAATAGAAATGCTTAGGGGTTCTCTTTTGAGCGATTTGGAAGTTATCCAACTTGAGTTATGAGTATGAATGATTTTTTTCTTTTTTTTTTGAAAAAGAAAAAAAAAATCATGATCGAATCAAATTAATGATTTTATGAACCTATGTTGACATTCTAAATCTATACATAGACATAACTTCGAATCATTTTTTCTTGAGCCGTATGAGGAAAAAACTTCCTATACGTTTCTAGGGGGGGTATTACTCATATACATCTATCCCAATGAACTGTCTATCGAATCGTTGCAATTGATGTTCGATCTCGAAGAGAAGGAAGGGATATTCGCAAAGTGGGTTTTTATGATCCGATAAAAAATCAAACTTATTTGAATATTCCTGCTATTCTATATTTTCTTCAAAAAGGAGCTCAACCTACAGGAACTGTTGATGATATTTTAAAGAGGGCGGAGGTTTTTAAGGAACTTCATCGTAATTAAAAGAAATTCAATTAATGAAATACATATAGCTTTGTATAACTTTTTTCTACTATCCTTTTTTGCTCTATTCATATGAATTTATTATTGCTTGTTTAAAATCCCACGTCCTATAACAACAAAAATTTATTTTTGTTGTTATAGATAGAAATCAAATGTATAGAAAGAAGATCAAGTGAATAAATGAAGTAATTGGATCGAAAAATAGAAATCTAAAATTATGCACTTCAATCAGGTAGGTTGTTGGAATTGTACTAACAAATAACAAACAGAGGATCAAGCTTGCTTGTTTTACTTAATATCTATTGAATGAGTAAACCCGAGATTGTTTCCTCTACTTAGTTTATTCTTCCATCGACACTTTCTTTTGTATCTATGTAGATTAGATATGGAGTGCCAATCCAACACGAGTCCTTTTTGATTTTCTCAGCATTTATATTGACAACAGTATATCGAACACATATAATTCGATCATTAATAAGTGGATTTATTTATCTTCGTTCCATAAATTTAAATTTGTTTTTTTACTTTACTTAAAGAAATGGATGACATAAGAGTCAGAGGCGGTCTATATCTATAAATTTTGGCATTTATTTATTTGAGAATCTCTTGGATTTGTATCTGAGCTATTCTTAGGTTCAGAATCAATTAGAAAATGTTTTTTTAGATTTCTTGCTAGTTCAATGTTTTAATCGTATAATCCAATCTGTTTATTTATTTTGATTTTATCTACACATCTTCTTAACTTATTTTATTAGGGTTGCTAACTCAACGGTAGAGTACTCGGCTTTTAAGTGCGGCTAAAATATTTTACACATTTGGATGAAGCAAGGGATTCGTCCATACCATCGGTAGAGTTTGTAAGACCACGACTGATCCTGAAAGGGAATGAATGGAAAAAGCAGCATGTCGTATCAATGGAGAATTTTGAGAATCTTTCAGTCTTACCGGATCGGTACAAAACCTTTTTTGAATTTTTTGTTGGGCTGGAACAAAAAGAATTTTAAATTGAGTTGAGTTAATAAATGGGTAGAGACATTAGGGCTCCAATTAATTATAGGTAAAGAAAAAGCAACGAGCTTCTGTTCTTAATTTTGGAATGATTACCTAATCTGATTATATGTTAAAAAAATATTAGTGCCTGGCGCGGGAAAGACTTCTCTCATGAGTGGGGGTTGATTGTTGATTTTTTTAATGAATCCTAACTATTCGCCATTCTATAATCGAATGGAGATGAATGTGTAAAAGAAGGAGCATATTGATAAAGAGAATTTTTTCTAAAATCAAAAGATCGATTGGGTTGAAAAAATAAAGGATTTCTAATCATCTTGTTATCACATAAACCTATTAATTCGATGGAAAAAGAAAAGGATAGAATCCGTTGATGAATCCACCTATACCCGGGGTATCTATTCTTTGTTTTAGCATAAATACCGTGTTTTGACTGTATCGCACTATGTGTTATTTGATAACTCAAGAAATCCTTTGGTTTAAATCGAATTTTTCAAATGGAGGAATTCCAAAGATATTTAGAACGGGATAGATCTCGTCAACATAACTTTGACTTTTTATATCCACTTATCTTTCAAGAATATATTTATGCACTTACTCATGATCGTGGTTTAACTAGATCAATTATGTTAGAAAATGTGGGTTCTGACAATAAATTCAGTTTACTAATTGCGAAACGTTTAATTACTCGAATGTATCAACAGAATTGTTTGTTTATTTCTTCTAATGATTTTAACCAAAATCTATTTTTAGGGCATACCAAAAATTTGTATTTTCAAATGATACCAGAGGGATTTGCAGTCATTGTGGAAATTCCATTTTCCCTACGTTTAGTATCTTCTCTAGAAGCTAAAAAAAAAGAGGAATCTCATAATTTGCGATCAATTCATTCAATATTTCCTTTTTTAGAGGATAAATTTTCCCGTTTAAATTATGTGTCAAATATACTAATAGCCTATCCTGCCCATCTGGAAATCTTGATTCAAATTCTTCGTTACTGGGTGAAAGATGCTTCCTCTTTGCATTTTTTACGATTCTTTTTCCACGAGACTCATAATTGGAATAGTTTTATTTCTCCAAATAAATCTATTTCTACCCTTTCAAAAATAAATCAAAGATTGCTCCTGTTCTTATATAATTCTCATGTCCGTGAATACGAATCCATTTTCATTTTTCTCCGTAACCAATCTTCTCATTTACGATCAAGATCTTTTGGAACCCTTCTTGAGCGAATATATTTACATGAAAAAATAGAACATATCGTGGATATGTTTACTAAGGATTTTCAGGCCATTCCATGGTTGTTAAAGGATCCTTTCATTCATTATGTTAGGTATCAAGGAAAAGTAATTCTGGCTTCAAAAGGGACGCCTCTTCTGATGAATAAATGGAAATATTATCTTTCCAATTTCTGGCAATGTCGTTTTTATGTGTGGTCTCAACCAGGAAGGATCCATATAAACCAATTATCCAACCATTCCCTAGACTTTCTAGGCTATCTTTCAAGTGTACAAATAAATCCTTCCGTGGTGCGTAGTCAAATGCTAAAAAATTCATTTATAATAGATAATGGTATTAAGAAGTTTGATACCACAGTTCCAATTATTCTT